AAAAAAAAAAATAAAGGGCGAACTCCACTTTCCCTTTAAAGAGACATACTATAAAAATAGACCAGTTTATGAAACTTCTTATCTGGATGGGAATCAAGAAAGTTCGAAGTTAGAAATATTAAAAAAAAAAGAAGATAAATATTTATTATGGTTTGAAAAACCTCTTGTGACGCTTCTTTTTGATTCTAAACGATGGAATCGACCTTTGCGATATATAAAAAATGACCGGTTTGAAAATGCTATAAAAAATGAAATGTCACAGTATTTTTTTTATACATGTCAAAGTGATGGAAAAGAAAAAATATCTTTTACGTATCCACCCAGTTTAGCAAGTTTTGGAGAAATGATACAAAAAAAAATATATTTTTTCACACCAGAAAAAGGGTTTTCTGATGAATTGTATACTGATTGGAGTTTTATCAATGAACTAAAAAGAAGAAATTTAAGTAAGGAGTTTATAAAAAGAGTCGAATCTTTAGATAAGGAATCTTTTGATCTGAGCATACTTGAAAAAAGGACTAGATTCTCTAATAATGAAACTAAAAGAGAATACTTGCCTAAAATATATGACCCTTTCTTGCATGGACCCTACCGCGGAAGAATAAAAAAATGGGTTTCACCTTTAAGCATAAATCAAACTTCTAAAAAAAAAAACACGGATGCATTTTGGATAAATAAGATTCATGCTATACTTCTTACTACTGATTATCACGAAATCGAACAGACACTAGATACATTCAATATAAAATCATTATCAAAAGAAAAAGAACTATCTTTATTGACATTGACAGAAGATGAACAGGGAAATATCGATTCCAAGGATCGAGTCAAAATTTTGAAATTTTTATTCGATATAGTTATAACTAATCCCAACAATCAAACAATTAGAAAAAAATCTATTGGAATAAAAGAAATAAGTAAAAAGGTTCCTCGATGGTCATATAAATTAATCGACGATTTAGAACAACAGGAGGGAGAAAACGAGGAAAATGTAACAGCGGAGCATGAAATTCGTTCAAGAAAATCCAAGCGCGTAGTGATTTTTACTAATAACCAGGCAAACGCCGATACTTATACTAATACCAAGGATGCTAATGATCCTGATCAAACAAACGAAGTGGCTTTGATACGCTATTCGCAACAATCGGATTTTCGTCGCGACATAATAAAAGGTTCCATGCGTGCTCAAAGACGTAAAACAATTACTTTGGAACTGTTTCAAGCAAATGTGCATTCCCCACTTTTTTTGGACAGAGTAGACAAACCCCTCTTTTTTTCTTTTGATATTTCTGGGCCGCTGAAACTAATATCTCGAAATTGGATATGTAAAAACGTTGATAAAGAATCAAAAATTTCTGATTATATAGATATAGAAAAAAAGATCGAGAAAAAAGACGAGGACAAAAGAGAAAAATACAAAAGAGAAGAAAAAATGCGGATAGAAATAGCAGAAGCCTGGGATAGCATTTTACCTGCTCAAGTAATAAGGGGTTCCGTGTTAATAACCCAATCAATTCTTAGAAAATATATTATATTACCTTCATTGATAATAGCTAAAAACATTGCCCGTATGTTATTATTTCAATTTCCTGAGTGGTCCGAAGATTTAAAGGATTGGAATCGAGAAATGCATGTTAAATGCACTTATAATGGTGTTCAATTATCTGAAACAGAATTTCCAAAAAATTGGTTAACAGACGGTATTCAGATAAAGATCCTATTTCCTTTTTGCCTGAAACCTTGGCACAGATTTAAACAACAACCCTCTCATAAAGATCCAATGAAAAAAAAGAAGGGTCAAAAGAATGATTTTTGCTTTTTAACAGTTTGGGGAATGGAAACTGAACTACCTTTTGGTTCTCCTCGAAATTATCCTCGAAAACGGCGTTCGTTTTTTGAGCCTATTTTTAAAGAGCTAAAAAAAAAAATAAAAAAACTGAAAACGAAATGTTTTATAGCTTTAACAATTTTAAAAGAAAAAACAACATTTTTTCGAAAAGTCTCAAAAGAAACAAAAAAATGGATCACTCAAAGCATTCTATTTCTAAAGGGAATAGTAAAAGAACTCTCAAAAATAAATCCAATTCCATTTTTTGGGTTGAGAGAAATATCTGAATTGGACGAAACTAAAAAGGATTCGATAATCAGTAATGAGATGATTCACGAATCATCCCTTCAAATTCAATCCACGGGGTGGACAAATTATTCATTAACCGAAAAAAAAATAAAAGATCTGACTACGAGAACAAACACAATCAAAAATCAAATAGAAAAAATTTTAATTATAAAAGACAAGAAAAACGAATTTCTAACTCAAGAAATAAATATTAGTTCTAATAAAATAAGTTATCCGGATAAAATATTAGAATCATCAAAAAAAAATTTGCAAATATTAAAAAGAAGAAATATTCGATTAATCCGTAAATTCTATTTTTTTATAAAATTTTTCATTGAAAAGATATACATAGATATTCTTCTATATATCATTAATTTTCCAAGAACCAATACACAACTTTTTCTTGAATCAACAAAAAAAATGATTGAGAAATTCATTCACAATAATGAAGCAAATCAAGATAAAACAACTAAAAATACAATTCATTTTATTTCAACTATAAAAAACTCACTTTCTTCACTTTCTAATGTTAGTATTAGAAATAAAAACGAAAAAGCTTTTTGTGACTTATTCTCCCTCTCACAAGCCTATGTATTTTACAAATTATCACAAACCCAGGCTATTAGTTTTTATAAATTCAAACCTATCCTTCAATATCATGGAACATCTCGTTTTCTTAAAAATGAAATAAAAGATTATTTTGAAGAACAGGGAGTATCTCATTCCAGATTAAGACATGATTATGGGTTAAGACAGAAAATCTTTTTGCATTCTGGAATCAATGAATGGAAAAACTGGTTAAGGAGTCGTTATCAATACAATTTATTTCAGAGTAGATGGCTTAGATTAGTACCAAGACAATGGCGAAATAGAGTCAATCAACACTATCTAGCTCAAAATAAAGATTTAACAAAATGGGATTCATATGAAAAAGAAAGATTAACTCATTACGAAAAAAAAAATGATTTTCAAGCGAATTCATTACTAAATCAAGAATATAAACTTACTCAAGAACAAAAATTTAAAAAATCGAATTTTAAAAAACACTATGGATATGATTTTTTATCATATAAATCTATTAATTATCAAGATAAGAGGGACCCGTATGCTTATGGATCACCATTCCAAGTAAATAAGAAGGAAGAGATTTCTTATAATTACAACATGGATAAACGCAAATTTTTTGATACACTGAGGGATATCCCTATCCATAATGATCTAGGAGAAGACAATATCTTAGATGCTATGGGGAATTTTTCGCATAGAAAGTTTTTTAATTGGGGAATTCTTCATTTTTGTCTTAGAAATAAGGCTGATATTGAGTACTGGGTGGATACCAGTACCAAGAGTAACAAAAATATTAAGGCTGGGGTTAATAATTATGAAATAATTGATAAAACGGACCTTTTTTATTTCACAATTTTTCAAGATCACGAAAGCAACCCATCCAGTAAAAAAGGAAGCCCATTTGATTGGATGGGAATGAATGAAGAAATACTAAGTCGGCCTATATCGAATCTGGAACTTTGGTTCTTCCCAGAATTTGTGCTGCTATATAATGCATATAAGGTTAAACCATGGATCATACCAATAAAATTACTTCTTTTAAATTTTAATGTAAATGGGAACATTAATAAAAATATTATTGAAAATAAAAAAAGGGACCCCCTTATAGCACCGAATGCAAAAAAAATTATTGGATTAGAGAATCGAAATCAAGAAGAAAAAGAACCCATAGGTGAAGGGGATCTTGTATCAGATGCACAAAAACAAGGAAATTTAAAATCCGTTCTCTCAAACCAAGAAAAAGATGTTGAAGAAGATTATGGCAAATCAGACATAAAAAAACGTAGAAAGAAAAAGCAATACAAGAGTAACACGGAAGCAGAGCTTGATTTCTTCCTAAAAAGGTATTTGCGTTTTCAATTGAGATGGGATGATTCTTTAAATCAAAGAATAATCAATAATATCAAAGTATATTGTCTCCTGCTTAGACTGATAAATCCAAACGAAATTGTTATATCCTCTATTCAAAGGGGAGAAATGAATCTGGATATTTTGATGATTCAGAAGGATTTAACTCTTAGAGAATTAATGAAAAAGGGAATATTGATTATCGATCCAGTTCGTCTGTCGGTAAAAAATGATGGACAATTTATTCTATATCAAACTATAAGTATTTCGTTGGTTCATAAAAATAAACACCAAATTAATCAAAGATACCAAGAAAAAAACTATATTGATAAAAAGAATTTTGATGAATCTATTGCAAGACATCAAAAAATGACTGAAAATAAAGACAAAAATCATTATGATTTATTTGTTCCTGAAAATATTTTATCCCCTAACCACCGGCGAGAATTGCGAATTCGAATTTCTTTCAATTCAAGGGATAAAAATGGTATGCATAGAAATCCAGTCTTTTTAAATAATGTAAAAAACTGTGGTCAAGTTTTGACTAAAAACAAAGATCTTGATGGTGAGAAAAAGAAACTAATTAAATTAAAGTTCTTTCTTTGGCCCAATTATCGATTAGAAGATTTAGCTTGTATGAATCGCTATTGGTTTAATACTAATAATGGCAGTCGTTTCAGTATGGTAAGGATACATATGTATCCGCGGTTGAAAATTCGTTAATGGTACATTTTCCCATATATTATGTACCGTGCCGGGTATATGAACACAAATAACAAACAAATAGACGGGCACGCGGATTGTCTTACATTTCATTCTGATACATGATACTAATTTAATGACATACATATCAATTAGATCAACAAATGAATCAACAAAATCCTCTTATTTGAACTCTAAAATTTTATCTTTTATAGAAATCTATCACTCTTTTGTATCCCGATACGAATCAAATTGAAAACCGGATTGATTCATTTTATTTGAAAAAAATTATAAAGTTCATAACGAACTTAAAATCATTGTGTATATCAAAATGACTGGTATTATTATTACTGATCAGTAAAATTCACATTCAAAAAAAGGGGGAGAGAATATTTTGTTTTATGGTAAAAAATTCATTCATCTCAGTTATTTTTCAAGAAAAAAAAGAAGAAAACAGGGGGTCCGTTGAATTTCAAATAGTTAGTTTCACCAATAAGATACGAAGACTTACTTCACATTTGGAATTGCACAAAAAAGACTATTTATCTCAGAGAGGTCTACGTAAAATTCTAGGAAAACGTCAACGACTACTGTCTTATTTATCAAAGAAAAATAAAATACGTTATAAAGAATTAATTAGTGAGTTGGATATTCGGGAATCAAAAAATCGTTAATTTGCAAATTTGGAATTATTTGAATTAGTCGATTTAGTAGATTTTACTTTTGATGTACTTCTTTTCGTTTTCAACAATTCATGTAAGAATGAATCGAGTAAAAACTTATGAATCTATCAGCTACAGAAAAAGACCTTATGATAGTCAATATGGGACCTCAGCACCCATCGATGCACGGTGTTCTTCGTCTCATCGTTACTCTAGACGGTGAAGATGTTGTTGACTGTGAACCAATATTAGGTTATTTACACAGAGGAATGGAAAAAATTGCGGAAAATCGAACAATTATACAATATTTGCCTTATGTAACGCGTTGGGATTATTTAGCCACTATGTTCACGGAAGCAATAACCGTAAATGGACCAGAACAATTGGGGAATATTCAAGTCCCTAAAAGAGCCAGCTATATCAGAGTAATTATGTTGGAGTTGAGTCGTATAGCTTCTCATCTATTATGGCTTGGACCTTTTATGGCAGATATTGGTGCACAGACCCCCTTTTTCTATATTTTCAGAGAAAGAGAATTAGTATATGATCTATTCGAAGCTGCCACCGGTATGAGAATGATGCATAATTATTTTCGTATCGGAGGAGTGGCGGCCGATCTACCTTATGGCTGGATAGATAAATGTTTGGATTTCTGCGATTATTTTTTAACAGGAATTGTTGAATATCAAAAACTTATTACGCGAAATCCTATTTTTTTAGAACGAGTTGAAGGGATAGGCGTTATTGGTGCAGAAGAAGCAATAAATTGGGGTTTATCCGGCCCAATGCTACGAGCATCTGGAATCAAATGGGATCTTCGGAAAGTTGATCGTTATGAGTGTTACGACGAATTTGATTGGGAAATCCAGTGGCAAAAAGAAGGAGATTCATTAGCTCGTTATTTAGTCCGAATCAGTGAAATGACGGAATCCATAAAAATAATTCAACAGGCCCTGGAAGGAATTCCGGGGGGTCCCTATGAGAATTTAGAAATCCGATGCTTTGATCGAGAAAGGGATCCAGAATGGAATGATTTTGAATATCGATTCATTAGTAAAAAACCCTCTCCCACATTTGAATTACCGAGACAAGAACTTTATGCGAGAATGGAAGCCCCAAAGGGAGAATTAGGAATTTTTCTGATAGGGGATCAAAGCGGTTTTCCTTGGAGATGGAAAATTCGCCCGCCGGGTTTTATCAATTTGCAAATTCTTCCTCAGTTAGTTAAAAGAATGAAATTGGCTGATATTATGACGATACTAGGTAGCATAGATATCATTATGGGAGAAGTGGATCGTTGAAATGATAATTTATACGACAGAAGCACAAGATATCAATTCTTTTTACAGATTGGAATCTTTAAAAGAGGTCTATGGGATCATATGGATGTTGGTCCCTATTTTGACTCTTGTATTGGGAATCACAATAGGTGTACTAGTAATTGTATGGTTAGAAAGAGAAATATCTGCAGGAATACAACAACGTATTGGGCCTGAATACGCCGGTCCTTTGGGAATTCTTCAAGCTCTAGCAGATGGAACAAAACTGCTTTTCAAAGAGAATATTCTTCCATCTAGAGGAAATACTCGTTTATTTAGTATTGGACCGTCTATAGCAGTCATATCAATTTTACTAAGTTTTTCAGTAATTCCTTTTAGCTCTCGCCTTATTTTAGCCGATCTCAATATCGGTATTTTTTTATGGATTGCCATTTCAAGTATTGCTCCCGTTGGACTTCTTATGTCAGGATACGGATCAAATAATAAATATTCCTTTTTAGGTGGTCTGCGAGCTGCTGCTCAATCGATTAGTTATGAAATACCATTAACTCTATGTGTTTTATCAATATCTCTACGTGCGATTCGTTGAAATATAAACTTTAATTTTCCCTATTCCTTTCATTCTAGAAAATAAGTTGAATGGATTGAATAGATATCCTCGTTTTTTATTATCCTTCAGTTCAGGTTGATAAACTAAATTAGATAGTTATATATGAGTGAAAGAAAGCAGCTTATAAATTCGCAGTAAATTAAACAAAAAAAAATGGAATCTCATTTCCTATGTACAAGAGTTAAGTGGAAGAAAACGTACGCGGAAGAAGTCTTTACCCCAAGACGGGTTGATTAGTCAATCTAGCTTGAAGCGGGCTCAAAAGATCAACCGTATAGAGTTTTAGCTATCCTTTGTATGGTCCCATACATGTATTGCTAAACAAACGGGGGATTGAACAAAAAAATGAGTGGATGGTTAGGAACACCAAAATACACAAAGGATTAGTAATGGAGATTATGTAAATTATATAAAAAGAGACTTCTGGATAACATAAAAAGAATACTAATTGGGGCTTTAAATTCGTAGAAATGACTAGGCAGTACTCCCCACGATTCCGGTCCAGAGTATGCTCCTATCCGCCGATTAAAGTAATGACTATCAGGAACGAAAAAATCCTTTACTATTTTTTAGTTTAAGCCCCCATTCGTGGTTTTCTCAGATCCGAAAGAAGAATAGGAACGAAAAATAAACAATAAAGAATAAAAAAGAAATCTTTTTTTTATTCTTTCTTTCATATATATAGAGAGACCTAATCCGTGTCATGATTTATGAGCTAAGGTAATGTTTAATTTTTTTCGTAATCGAAAACAATGGGTTGAAATATCGATTGATATTCTACAAGAAGTATTTTATTAAAGGCTTAAGTTATTACTCAACAAATAAAAATTGAAATTATTAACGGGCGAGATCAATTCAGAAGCACTTTTTTTTATTCTTTCAGAATATAGCAGACAGAATTCCATTGGTATAATTTTGGACCTTCCAATCCATTTTTTCTGTATCTATTCTACAACCATACGAAGATAAATAATACGGATTCGGTCCTTAAATTTATTTGTGACTCACGAGGAGCCGTATGAGGTGAAAATCTCATGTACGGTTTTGGACTAGCGATGGAAACAGTGATGTTATCATCGACTATAATTATCTAACAGTTCAAGTACAGTTGATATAGTTGAGGCGCAATCAAAATATGGTTTTTGGGGATGGAATTTGTGGCGTCAGCCAATAGGGTTTATCGTTTTTCTAATTTCTTCTCTAGCAGAATGTGAGAGATTACCTTTTGATTTACCAGAAGCCGAGGAAGAATTAGTAGCAGGGTATCAAACCGAATATTCAGGTATCAAATTTGGTTTATTTTACGTTGCTTCCTATCTAAATCTATTACTTTCTTCATTATTTGTAACAGTTCTTTACTTGGGGGGTTGGAATATTTCCATTCCGTACGTATTCGTCCCTGAGCTATTTGAAATAAATAAAATGAATGGAATCCTTGGAACGACAATTGGTATCTTTATTACATTAGCTAAAACTTATTTGTTTTTGTTTATTTCTATCGCAACACGATGGACTTTACCTAGGTTAAGAATGGACCAATTATTAAATCTTGGATGGAAATTTCTTTTACCCATTTCTCTCGGTAATCTATTATTAACAACTTCTTTCCAACTTCTTTCACTGTAAATAAAAAAAATATGAGATTCATGGCTTGGTTCAAACAAGAGAAAGAAACAAACATCAAATTATTCATAGATATTCACGATATGTTCCCTATGGTAACTGGGTTCATGAATTATGGCCACCAAACGGTCCGAGCCGCAAGGTACATTGGTCAAGGTTTCATGATTACCTTATCCCACGCAAATCGTTTACCCGTAACTATTCAATATCCTTATGAAAAATTAATCACATCAGAGCGTTTCCGCGGGCGAATTCATTTTGAATTTGATAAATGCATTGCTTGTGAAGTATGTGTTCGTGTATGCCCTATAGATCTACCTGTTGTTGATTGGAAATTTGAAACGGATATTCGAAAAAAACGATTGCTTAATTACAGTATTGATTTCGGAATTTGTATATTTTGTGGTAACTGCGTTGAGTATTGTCCAACAAATTGTTTATCAATGACTGAAGAATATGAACTTTCTACTTACGACCGTCATGAATTGAATTATAATCAAATTGCTTTGGGCCGTTTACCAATGTCAGTAATTGACGATTATACAATTCGAACAATTTCGAATTCGATAAAAAAAAACTGAGTAAGTAAACCTACTATTCTATTAAAGAGAAATTACGAATTCTTTTAAGGTTCCTTTTTGGTTTAAGTTAAAAGAAAGAGTGTTTGGTTTGAATTAAAAAAAAAAAAGAATGAGGACTTTGTTCAATAAATAAAAATTCAATTACAAAGTAACTGGTTGATAAGAATTTCGGATTCATTTTTATTTAAAATCTATTAATATATTCGTAATTATTTCGAAATATATAGTTTCAAAAAAAAATACCCTTTTCTTTTGAATCTTTTGAACAAACAAAAAAAGAATCAAAAACGAAACTGTCCAATAATTGTACTTAGAGCAATTCCCACCTAATAGATTAGTATTTTATTTAATTAGGAACGTATCATAAAAAAAAATTCCTGGTCGGGTCAATAAGATCATGAAAAGCATTTCGATTTATTTATCTCTTATTTTACACAGAATGGATTTGCCTGGACCAATACACGATTTTCTTTTAGTTTTTCTGGGATCGGGTCTTATATTAGGGGGCCTGGGAGTGGTATTACTTCCCAATCCAATTTATTCTGCCTTTTCATTGGGATTGGTTCTTGTTTGTATATCCTTATTGTATATTCTCTCAAATTCTCATTTTGTAGCTGCTGCCCAACTCCTTATTTATGTGGGAGCCATAAATGTTTTAATCCTATTTGCTGTGATGTTCATGAATGGTTCAGAATATTCTAAAGATTTTAATCTGTGGACCGTTGGGAATGGCCTTACTTCGTTGGTTTGTACAAGTATTCTTGTTTCGCTAATTACTACTATATTAGATACATCATGGTACGGGATTATTTGGACTACAAGATCAAACCAAATTATAGAGCAAGATTTGATAAGTAATAGTCAACAAATTGGAATTCATTTAGCAACAGATTTTTTTCTTCCATTTGAATTCATTTCAATAATTCTTTTAGTTGCTTTGATAGGTGCAATTGCTGTGGCTCGTCAGTAATAAATCTTTCTAACTAGGAATAGCAAGCAATCAAAATGAAACTTTTTTATGTCTTATCGCATCTATTTTCTTTGAATTCTATTTGAATATTGCTTGTGTATAAAATGTGTATAAAATATAAATTCGTTTATTCGATATATTTCCAATATATTCTTTTTGTTAGATTCTAGTCAATCAAATCCGTTGAATTATTGTTCATATTAAAATCAATCGAAATTGATAAGGAGTTGGTCAATGATGCTCGAGCATATACTTGTTTTGAGTGCCTATTTATTTTCTATCGGTATTTATGGATTGATCACGAGTCGAAATATGGTTAGGGCCCTTATGTGTCTTGAACTTATACTGAATGCGGTTAATATAAATTTTGTAACATTTTCTGATTTTTTTGATAGTCGGCAATTAAAAGGAAATATTTTCTCAATTTTTGTTATAGCTATTGCAGCCGCTGAAGCAGCTATTGGATTAGCTATTGTTTCCTCGATTTATCGTAACAGAAAATCAACGCGTATCAATCAATCAACTTTATTGAATAAGTAATATTAATAATATTAAATTATAAAATTCACCAATTTGAATTAGCATGTCCAATAGGGTGGAATCTACATCATGTTTTCGAAAACGTAAGAAATCAAAGTATCTTGGTCCTTTCTTATGAGTTGATCCCGAAGTAAATTGATTAGAAAATTTCTGGTAAATCGTTGATTCATCTGGTGTGTAACTATACTGATTCATTTACAAGTTTACTAGATTGAAATTTTATGATGTTCAAAAATTTATAGATCCCATGTCACATTCAGTAAAAATTTATGATACATGTATAGGGTGTACTCAATGTGTCCGAGCCTGCCCCACCGATGTGTTAGAAATGATACCTTGGGATGGATGTAAAGCTAAGCAAATTGCTTCCGCTCCAAGAACAGAAGACTGTGTTGGTTGTAAGAGATGTGAATCCGCCTGTCCAACGGATTTCTTGAGCGTTCGAGTTTATTTATGGCATGAAACAACTCGAAGTATGGGTCTAGCTTATTGATATGTTCCAGAAAACCCCTACTTGAATACATTTTGAATCCATTTTATTTTTTTTTACTGAAAAAACCCGTGCTCAGAAAGGTTTTTTTGAGCACGGGTTTTTCTGGTCCAAGTGTATCTTGTCTTTACCACGAATTTTTTTCCTTGGTTAACAACAATTGTAGTTTTACCAATATCTGCGGGTTCTTTAATTTTCTTTCTTCCTCATAGAGGAAATAAGCTAATTAAGTGGTATACGATGTGTATATGCATATTAGAACTCCTTCTAACAACCTATGCATTTTGTTATCATTTCCGATTGGACGATCCATTAATCCAGCTGGCGGAAGATTATAAATGGATCAATTTTTTTGATTTTTACTGGAGATTGGGAATAGATGGACTTTCTATAGGGCCTATTTTACTAACAGGATTTATCACCACTTTAGCAACTTTGGCGGCTTGGCCAGTTACTCGAGATTCGCGATTATTTCATTTCCTGATGCTAGCAATGTACAGTGGTCAAATAGGATCATTTTCTTCTCGAGACCTTTTACTTTTTTTCATCATGTGGGAGTTCGAATTAATTCCCGTTTATCTACTTCTATCCATGTGGGGGGGAAAGAAACGTCTGTACTCGGCTACAAAATTTATTTTGTACACTGCAGGGGGGTCCATTTTTCTATTAATAGGAGTTTTGGGTATTGGTTTATACGGTTCTAATGAACCAACATTAAATTTTGAAACATTAGCTAATCAATCATATCCTGTCGCACTGGAAATAATATTCTATATTGGATTTCTTATTGCTTTTGCTGTCAAATCGCCGATTATACCCTTACATACGTGGTTACCGGACACCCACGGGGAGGCCCATTACAGTACTTGTATGCTTCTAGCCGGAATTTTATTAAAAATGGGAGCATATGGATTAGTTCGGATCAATATGGAATTATTACCCCATGCTCATTCCATATTTTCTCCCTGGTTGATAATAGTGGGTACAATGCAAATAATTTATGCAGCTTCAA